ACATTCAATCTACGAATTGTACAACTTTGTCATTGACAAAAAAAAGAATACAAGATCTAACTGATAAAACAAACACAATCATAAAAAAAATACAAAAAATTCCAAAAGACAACAAAAAAGGATTTCTAAGTCCACATAGAAATATTAGTTCTACCGAAATAAGTTATGATGATGCAAGATTGAAATTTCCAAAAAATATTTTACAGATATTAAAAAGAAGAAATGCTCGACTAATCCGTAAATCCCCCTTTTTTTTTCAATTTTTCATTGAAAGGATATCTATAAATATCTTTTTTTTTATCAATAATATTCCTAGAATAAATGAACAAGTTTTTTTTTATTTTTTTGACTCAACAAAACAAAAAATTAATAAATACAGCTTCGATAATAACTATATTTACACTAATGAAACAAATAAAAAAAGAACTCAGTTTATTTCAATTATAAAAAAGTCAATTTTTAATATTAGTAATAATAAGTCACAGACTTTTTATGACTTATCCTATTTGTCACAAGCATATGTCTTTTACAAATTATCCCCAACCCTAGTTTTTAACTTTTTAAATTTATATAAGTCAAAATTAAAATCTGTCTTTCAATATAAAGGAAGATCTCTTTTTCTTAAGAATGAAATAAAAGATTCTTTTTTTGGAACAAAGGAAATAGTGCCTTCCCAATTAATACATAAGAACCCTTTCAATTCTGAAATAAATCAATGGAAAAATTGGTTCAAGAGTTCTTATCAATATGACTTATCTCAGTCTAGATTAATACCACAAAAAGCGCGAAATAGAGTAAATCAAGATGCTATAGTTCAAAATAAACATTTCAAGAAATGTGATTCAGATGAAAAAACCCGATTAATTAACTCCGAAAAACAAAAAAAAATAGAACCAGACTGGTTGCTGAATCAAAAAAAAAATGTTAAAAAACAATATAGATATGACCTTTTATCATATAATTTTATTAATTATGAAGATAAGAAAAACTCATATATTTATGGATTTCCATTATTTCCATTACAAGTAAATCATAATCAAGAGATCTTTTCTAATTATAAGAAAGATAAACGAAAATTTTTGAATATGCTGATAGATATCCCTATATACAATTATCTAGTAGAAAAAAATATTATAGATATAAAGAAAAATCCCGATAGAAAATATTTTGATTGGATAATTCTCCATTTTTGTCTTCGAAATAAAATAGATATGGGGGCCTGGATCAATATCGATACTGACACCAACAATAATAAATATACTAAGATTCAAGCTAATAATTATCAACTAATTGAGAAAATCGATAAGAAAGGTCTTGTTTATCCCACGATTCGTCAAAATCAAGAAATTAACCCATCCAATAAAAAAAAACTTTTTGATTGGATGAGAATCAATGAAGAAATAATAAGTTGTCCCATATCAAATTTGGAACTTTGGTTTTTCCCAGAATTTTGGATACTTTATAATTCGTATAAGATTAAACCATGCACAATACCAATTAAATTGCTACTTTTAAATTTGAATGTAAATGAAAATGTTAATGAAAATAAAAGCACTGCTGGAAAGAAAAAAAGAGATATTTTTATTTCAATATTTTCAAATGAAAAAAAAGATTTTGAATTAGAAAACCAAACTGAAAGAGAAAAAGAATTTGCAGTCCAAGAAAATTTTGAATCAACTCTGTCAAACCAAGCAAAAGATATTGAAGAAAATTATGCGGTATCAAAGATGAAAAAAGATAAAAATAAAAAAAAATCCAGGAACAATATGGAAACAGGGTTTGATTTATTACTAAAAAGATATTTACTTTTTCAATTGCGATGGGATGGTTCTGTAAATCCAAAAATGATCAATAACATCAAAGTGTATTGTCTACTACTTAGATTGATAAACCCAAGAGAAATTGCTATAGCCTCGATTCAAAAGGGAGAAATGAGTCTGGATATTCTAATGATTCAGAATAATTTGAATCTTACCGAATTGATTAAAAGGGGAATATTACTTATCGAACCAGTTCGTCTGTCTATAATAAACGAAGGGCAGTTTATTGTGTATCAAACCATAGGTATTTCGTTACTTTATAAGAATACGTGCGCAATTAATCGAAGATACCGAGAAAAAGGCCATCTTGATAAGAAAAATTATCATGAATTCATTCCAAAAAATCAAAAGATGGCTGAAAATAGAGACACAAATCATTATGATTTGTTTGTTCCTGAAATGATTTTAGCCCCTAGACGTCGTATAGAATTGAGAATTCGAATTTGTTTCAATTCTAGGAATCGAAACGGTATTCCGAAATATACAGCGTTTTGCAATGAAAATAAGATAAAGAGTCAAGTTTTGAATACAAGCAACAGAGATAAAAATATATTAATTAAATTAAAGTTCTTTCTTTGGCCTAATTATCGATTAGAAGATTTCGCTTGTATGAATCGGTATTGGTTTGATACCAATAATGGCAGCCGTTTCAGTATGTTAAAAATACATATGTATCCGCAATTTAAAAATAAAAATTAACTAAACCGTGTACGGAAAAAAAGTAAAATAAGGATTGACTTAATTTTTCGTGCTGTAGTGCATATATGAAGACAAAGAGATGCACGCATACATTGTTTTACATTCCATTATGCTTCATGATACTAATTCGAATTTAATGACATATAAATATTTATATATCTAAATAATCAAAAATTCTGATTTTATTAGTTTAATTTGAAATTTTAGGTATAATTTGTTGTCTTTTGTGAGTGCGGAAAACCATCTTTTTGTATACTTATTCGAATCCAATTTTAAAATGGATAGAATTTTTAACCAAATTAAGATTATTGTATATGACAAATAAAAAAATGAGTATTATTATTATTGATCAATAATAATATCTAGCAATAAAAATGAGGCTGGTGGGGAGAGAAGGGGGGAAGATTTCATTTTATGGTAAAAAAGTCATTCATCTCGATTATTTCTCGCAACGAAAAAGAAGAAAACGAAGAAAACAAGGGGTCTGTTGCATTTCAAATACTAAGTCTCACTAATAGGATACGCAAACTTTCTTCCCATTTGGAATTGCACAGAAAAGACTATTTATCTCAGAGGGGCCTCCGTAAAATTTTGGGAAAACGCCAAAGGCTGCTGTCTTATTTGTCAAAGAAAAACAGAATACGTTATAAAGAATTAATTAATCAGTTAGATATGCGAGAATCAAAAACACGTTAATTTGAATTTGAAATTTGAAGAGGCTTTTTGAATTATTTGATTTATTAGATCTTGAATTTGAATGAACTTATTTTCACTTACTTATTTTCACTTTCAGTAATTCATGAAAGAATGATTCGAGGAAAAACTTATGACTATACCAGCTACAAGAAAAGACCTCATGATAGTAAATATGGGCCCCCATCACCCATCAATGCATGGCGTTCTTCGACTCGTCGTTACTCTCGACGGTGAAGATGTTATTGACTGTGAACCGATATTAGGCTATTTACACCGAGGAATGGAAAAAATTGCGGAAAACCGAACAATTATACAATATCTTCCTTATGTAACGCGTTGGGATTATTTAGCTACTATGTTCACCGAAGCAATAACCGTAAATGGGCCAGAGTTATTGGGAAATATCCAAGTACCTAAAAGAGCCAGCTATATCAGAGCAATTATGTTGGAGTTGAGTCGTATAGCTTCTCATCTGTTATGGCTCGGTCCTTTTATGGCAGATATTGGGGCACAGACCCCTTTTTTCTATATTTTCAGAGAAAGAGAATTAGTATATGATCTATTTGAAGCTGCTACCGGTATGAGAATGATGCATAATTATTTTCGTATCGGAGGAGTAGCGGCTGATTTACCTTATGGCTGGATAGATAAATGTTTAGATTTTTGCGATTATTTTTTAACAGGAGTTACTGACTATCAAAAGCTTATTACAAGAAATCCTATTTTTTTAGAACGAGTTGAAGGAGTAGGCATTATTGGGAGAGGGGATGTAATAAATTGGGGTTTATCAGGACCAATGCTGCGAGCTTCTGGAATACAATGGGATCTTCGTAAAGTTGATCATTATGAGTGTTACGATGAATTTGATTGGGAAGTACAGTGGCAAAAAGAAGGAGATTCATTAGCTCGCTATCTAGTTCGAATTGGTGAAATGACAGAATCCATAAAAATTATTCAACAGGCTCTAGAAGGAATTCCGGGGGGGCCATATGAGAATTTAGAAATCCGATACTTTGATAGAGAAAGGAATCCAGAATGGAATGATTTTGACTATCGATTTATTAGTAAAAAACCTTCTCCTACCTTTGAATTGCCGAAACAAGAACTCTATGTGCGAGTCGAAGCGCCAAAGGGAGAATTGGGAATTTTTCTGATAGGGGATCAGAGTGGTTTTCCTTGGAGATGGAAAATTCGACCGCCAGGTTTTATCAATTTGCAAATTCTTTCGCAGTTAGTTAAAAAAATGAAATTGGCTGATATTATGACAATACTAGGTAGCATAGATATTATTATGGGAGAAGTTGATCGTTGAAATGATAATTGATACAACAGAAGTACAAGATATCAATTCTTTTTCTAGATTGGAATTTTTAAAAGAGGCGTTTGGAATTATATGGATCCTTATTCCTATTTTTACTCCTGTATTGGGAATCACAATAGGTGTACTGGTAATTGTATGGTTAGAAAGAGAAATATCGGCAGGGATACAACAACGTATTGGACCTGAATATGCCGGGCCTTGGGGGGTTCTTCAAGCTTTAGCAGATGGGACAAAACTACTTTTCAAAGAAAATCTCTTTCCATCTAGAGGAGATACTCGTTTATTCAGTATCGGACCATCCATAGCAGTCATATCCATTTTAGTAAGCTATTCAGTAGTTCCTTTTGGATCGCACCTTGTTTTAGCGGATCTAAATATCGGTGTTTTTTTATGGATTGCCATTTCAAGTATTGCTCCTATAGGCCTTCTTATGTCAGGATACGGGTCAAATAATAAATATTCTTTTTTAGGGGGTCTAAGAGCCGCTGCTCAATCGATTAGTTATGAAATACCATTAACCTTATGTGTGTTATCAATATCTCTACGTGTGATTCGTTAAGACATAAATTTTTCTCTATTTTTTCCTTTCTATTTCTAGGAAAAGGGTGGACTGAATGGAGTAAATATCTTCATTTTTTTATTCATTATTCTAATCGATGAACTAAATCAGATAGTTATATGAGTGAAATAAAACTGCTTATATAGAAATTCGCAGTAAAAAAATGGAGTCTCATTTTCTATGTATAAGAGTTAGATAGTTCAGCGGAAATAAACAGAAGCAGACGAAAGCGTTTACCCCAAGATTAGGCGATTAGTTATCCTAACTTGAAGCGGGCTCAAAAGATCAATCATATTGCGTTTTCACTATCGTTTGTATGCATTATCATACATGTATTAACTTAACAGATGATTGAACAAAAACGAGTGGATGATTAGAAAGACCAAGATACACAAAGGATTAGTAATGAAGATTATGTAAAAGAATATTTCTGCATAATATACACAGAATATTAATTGGGGCTTTAAGTTAGTAGAAATGATCAAGCAGTACTCCCCACGAGTCCGATCCAGAGTATGCTCCTACCCATCGATTAAATAGATGACTGTTGGAAACGAAATAATCCTTTCTTTTGATTTTGTAAATCCCCTTTTTTTTCTCAGAAAAAGAAAGAAGAATAGAAACGAAAAAAAAAGTAATACAATTCCAGTAGAAAATAGAAAAAAGATCTTTTTGAGTCTTTCTTTTTTATATTATTTATATTCTACTTTTATTCTTTCTTTTCTATATCCATATTCATATAGATCGAATTCGTATCATAATTTATGAATTAATATTAATATATAATTCTTTTTCGTAAGTGAAAAGGACGGGTTTTTGATATTGTTACAAGGAGTATTTGATTGAATAATTAAATCATTACTCAACCTTGTTGAAATTTTTAAATAAAGGATGAGATCAATTCAGAAGTACTTTACTTTTTTATTTTCTTTTTATTTATTTTAATAAATTACTATAAATAATTATTAAAGCAAAACCGACCGAATTCGATTGGTCTAATTTGGGATCGCAAGATAAAATAATACTCTAAAATAATACCGATCTGGTCCTTAGATTTATTTAGGGTCCTCAAGGAGCCGTATGAGGTGAAAATCTCATGTACGGTTCTGAAATAGCGATGGGAACAGTGATGGTATCATCGACTAGGATTATCTAATAGTTCAAGTACAGTTGATATAGTTGAGGCGCAATCAAAATATGGTTTTGGGGGATGGAATTTGTGGCGTCAGCCTATAGGGTTTATCATTTTTCTAATTTCTTCGCTAGCAGAATGTGAAAGATTGCCTTTTGATTTACCAGAAGCGGAAGAAGAATTAGTAGCAGGTTATCAAACCGAATACTCGGGGATCAAATTTGGTTTATTTTACGTTGCTTCCTATCTAAACTTATTAGTCTCTTCATTATTTGTAACAGTTCTTTACTTGGGCGGTTGGAATATCTCTATTCCGTACATATTTGTTTCTGAGTTTGTTGAAAGAAATAAAACATATGGTGTTTTTGAACCGACAATTGGTATCTTTATTACATTAGCTAAAACTTATTTGTTCTTGTTCATTCCTATCACAACAAGATGGACTTTACCTAGGTTAAGAATGGATCAACTATTGAATCTTGGATGGAAATTTCTTTTACCTATTTCTCTCGGTAATCTATTATTAACAACTTCTTCTCAACTCTTTTCACTGTAAACGAATATGATATCCTATATTCCCAACTTGGATCAAACAAGAGAAATAAACAAAAATAAAATTATTCATATATAGTCATCATATGTTCCCTATGGTAACCGGGTTTATGAATTATGGCCAACAAACGGTAGGAGCTGCAAGGTACATTGGTCAAAGTTTCATGATCACCTTATCCCACGTAAATCGTTTACCTATAACTATTCAATATCCTTATGAAAAGGCAATCGCCGTGGAACGTTTCCGCGGTCGAATCCATTTCGAATTTGATAAATGTATTGCTTGTGAAGTATGTGTTCGTGTTTGTCCTATAGATTTACCCGTCGTTGATTGGAAATTTGAAACCTATATTCGTAAGAAACGATTACTTAATTACAGTATTGATTTCGGAATCTGTATATTTTGTGGTAACTGTGTTGAGTATTGTCCAACAAATTGTTTATCAATGACTGAAGAATATGAACTTTCTACTTATGATCGTCACGAATTGAATTATAATCAAATTGCCCTGGGCCGTTTACCAATATCAGTACTTGACGATTATACAATTCGACCCATTTTGAATTCTCCTCAAATAAAAAATAAGTAAATCCCCTGGTTAAAAAAAAATTTGGAAGTCCTAAGGTTCAGTTTTGAGTTAAAGAAATGAGTTTTTTCGTTTTGTTTGGTCTCAATAAACTACATTACAAATCTCAACTAGTAATTAGTTGGGAAGAATTACGTATTAATTTAGATTGAAAATGGATTAATTAATATATCTCACATTATTTCAAAATGGAGAGTTTCGTATTCGAACTACTCTTTTTAGATAAAACATAAAATTAGTCCAATAACTGTACCTGCATTAATTCACCCCCTTTAGGGGTTAAAGGATTTAATTCATTTAAAAATTTTTAACGAATTATCAACAATTTTTTCTGGTCTGGTCTCAATAAAGTCATGAAAAACATTTCGATTTATTTATCTCTTATTTTACATAGAATGGATTTGCCTGGACCAATACATGATTTTCTTTTAGTCTTTCTGGGATTAGGTCTTATCTTAGGAGGTATAGGCGTAGTATTATTTACCAACCCAATTTTTTCTGCCTTTTCGTTAGGATTAGTTCTTGTTTGTATATCATTATTCTATATTCTATTAAATTCGTATTTTGTAGCTGCTGCACAACTTCTTATTTATGTGGGGGCTATAAATGTTTTAATCATATTTGCTGTGATGTTCATGAATGGTTCAGAATATTACAAAGATTTTCATCTTTGGACCTTTGGGGATGGGGTTACTTTGTTAGTTTGTACAAGTATTTTTGGTTTACTAATGATTACTATTACGGATACGTCATGGTACGGGATTATTTGGACTACAAGATCAAACCAGATTATAGAGCACGATTTGATAAGTAATAGTCAACAAATTGGAATTCATTTATCAACCGATTTTTTTCTTCCATTTGAATTCATTTCGATAATTCTTTTAGTTGCTTTGATAGGTGCAATTGCCGTGGCGCGACAGTAATAAATCTCTAAAATTAGCAACAGCAATCAAAATGAAACTTGATTCTGTGTTATCCCATTTATTTCCCTTCAATTCGAATTTAAAATTGTTTCTGTCTAAAATATAAATTATTTTATTCGATCTATTTCCAATATATTCTTTTATTCCGTACTTTTTATATTCTAGTCAATTGAATCCCTTGCATTGTTGTTCATATTATATTGAAATGAATCGAAATTGATAAGGAGTTGGTCAATGATGCTCGAACATGTACTTGTTTTGAGTGCCTACTTATTTTCTATCGGTATCTATGGATTGATAACCAGCCGAAATATGGTTAGAGCTCTTATGTGTCTTGAACTTATACTGAATGCGGTTAATATGAATTTCGTAACATTTTCTGATTTTTTTGATAGTCGACAATTAAAAGGAAATATTTTCTCCATTTTTGTTATAGCCATTGCAGCCGCTGAAGCAGCTATTGGACCAGCTATTGTTTCGTCAATTTATCGTAACAGAAAATCCACTCGTATAAACCAATCGAATTTGTTGAATAAATAGTATCAATGATACGTAGTAGGAACTTAACTATCGAAAATCAATTTGAATATTCCTAAATTCAAATTAGCGTGTATTATATAATCTATGATTATGTTTACGAAAATATAAGAAATCAAAGTATCTTGGCTCTCTCACATGACTCGATCTGGAAGTAGATTGATTAGAACAATTCTGTTAAATCGAAATCATTGATTCATCTGGTATCTAAATAGATGATTAAGTTAAAAATTTACTAGATCGAAAATTTCTGATTAAAAAAAATTATAGATAAAATGTCACATTCAGTAAAGATTTATGATACGTGTATAGGATGTACTCAATGTGTCCGAGCCTGCCCTACAGATGTATTAGAAATGATACCTTGGGACGGGTGTAAAGCTAAGCAAATTGCTTCTGCTCCAAGAACAGAGGACTGTGTGGGGTGTAAGAGATGTGAATCCGCCTGTCCAACGGATTTCTTGAGTGTTCGAGTTTATTTGTGGCATGAAACAACTCGAAGTATGGGTCTAGCTTATTAATACGTTCAAAAAAATCCTACTTGAATACAATACACTTACTTTTTTTTTACTTTTATCGACAAAAACCCGCGCTCAAAATAATATATTGTATATTGTTTTTGAGAACGGGTTTTTCTAATTCATTTTTCTGGTCCAAGTGTATCTTGTTTTTACCACGAATTATTTTCCTTGGTTAACGATAGTTGTAGTTTTTCCAATATTTGCGGGTTCCTTAATTTTCTTATTTCCTCATAGAGGAAATAAGGTAATTAGGTGGTATACTATTTGTATATGTATAATGGAACTCCTTCTGATAACCTATGCATTCGGTTATCATTTCCAATTGGACGATCCATTAATTCAACTGACAGAGGATTATAAATGGATCGATTTTTTGAATTTTTCCTGGAGATTGGGAATAGATGGAATTTCTATAGGACCTATTTTGCTGACGGGGTTTATCACGACTTTAGCTACTTTAGCGGCTCGGCCGGTTACTCGAGAGTGCCGATTATTCCATTTCTTGATGTTAGCAATGTATAGCGGTCAAATAGGACCATTTTCTTCTCAAGATCTTTTACTTTTTTTCATTATGTGGGAATTAGAATTAATTCCAGTTTATTTACTTCTATCTATGTGGGGAGGAAAGAAACGTTTGTATTCAGCTACAAAATTTATTTTGTACACTGCCGGAAGTTCCGCCTTTTTATTAATGGGAATTCTAGGTGTTTGTTTATCTGGTTCATTAGAACCAACATTAAATTTCGAAACATCGGCTAATCAATCGTATCCTGTAGCACTCGAAATGCTATTCTATATTGGATTTTTTATTGCTTTTGCTGTCAAATTGCCGATTATACCCTTACATACATGGTTACCGGACACTCATGGAGAAGCGCATTACAGTACTTGTATGCTTCTAGCTGGAATCTTATTAAAGATGGGAGCGTATGGATTGGTTCGAATCAATATGGAATTATTCCATCATGCCCATTCTATATTTTCTCCTTGGTTAATCATAGTCGGAACAATTCAAATAATCTATGCAGCTTCAACATCTCCTGGGCAACGTAATTTAAAAAAAAGAATAGCTTATTCCTCTGTATCGCATATGGGTTTCATAATTATAGGACTTGGTTCTATAAGCGATACAGGAATCAACGGAGCCATTTTACAAATAATATCTCATGGCTTTATTGGCGCCGCGCTTTTTTTCTTGGCAGGAACGAGTTATGATAGAATACGTCTTGTTTATCTCGATGAAATGGGCGGAATGGCTATCACAATTCCAAAAATATTTACAACTTTTAGTATCTTATCAATGGCTTCTCTTGCATTACCGGGCATGAGCGGTTTTGTTGCGGAATTGCTAGTATTTTTTGGAATACTTACTAGTCAAAAATATCTTTTAATGACAAAAATATTAATTTCTTTTGGAATGGCAATTGGAATCATATTAACTCCTATTTATTCATTATCTATGTTACGACAGATGTTCTATGGATACAAGCTTTTTAATGCTCCAAACTCTTATTTTGTCGATTCGGGGCCGCGAGAATTATTTGTTTCGATCTGTATTTTTTTACCAATAATAACTATTGGCATTTATCCGGATTTCGTTTTCTCACTATCAGTTGATAAAGTCGAAGCTCTTTTATCAAATTATTCTTATCCATAGTTTTTGTGAGTAAACCAAAAAATCAAACGGAAAGTCTATGATTTTAAAAATTTTGTTGTACAATGAAAAATAAGTCCTTTTTCTTCTCTTTCTTCTCTTAACTTAAGTTTGAGTAAAATAAATTGGGAATTCAATTATATTAGAATCAGGTATGTAATCCAGCGTGAACCCTTTGAATTACTTCATTTCCATTAAAGGGTTTGTGCTGGATTACACGAAGTTTTCTTATATACACTTATGCCATCCTATGTTTATTTTGTATTTGTCAAGGCCTTTCTTCAATTCAATTAGATGGTAATGGAAATGAACCATAACTATGCAACCCTATTCCTAATAAATTAACCCCAAAATAGCATACCCAAATTATAAGAAAACCCATCGAGGCCACAATTGCGGAATTTACATTTTCGCAATTTTTATTTGTTCTAATATGTAAATAAATTGCAAATACGGTCCAAGTAATAAATGCCCAAGTCTCCTTTGGATCCCAATTCCAATATGTCCCCCATGCTTCATTAGCCCATACTGCGCCTGAAAGAATCCCTATGGTTAAAAAGATAAACCCTAGACTAATAATACGATAACTCCAAAGATCCAATTGTTGAACCAATTGAAACCTGTAATAATTTCTAGAAGAAAGAAAAGAAGTCTTTGGTAAAATATTCTGTTTTTCTCTTACGTATTGAATCTCGCCCCAAGAAAATAGCTCATTTACTAAATCATTGCTTTGACCAAAAATCCTTATGAATTTTCGAAATGTAATGACTAGAAGAGCTACTGATAATAATGATCCGCATAAAAGAACGGCATAGCTCAATACCATCATACTTACGTGCATCATTAACCAATGGGATTGAAGAGCGGGTACTAATATTTCGGATTGATGCATTTCAGTTAAAAGACCCGAAGTAGCAAAACCCTGGGTAAAAATAACACTTGGCGCGGTTATTACGTTTAAATTGAAATAGTTTTTCCATTTTTTAAAATACGGAATCATATGAATAATGGAGAAACTCCATGAAAGAAAGATTAATGATTCATATAAATTACTTAATGGTAAATGTCTCCAATAAATCCAACGAGTAACTAATAATCCTGTTATACAGAAAAAAGTCGCTATCATCCCTTTTTCTGACGAATCATATAGTCCTATCATTTCATGAACTAACAAGGTTATCAAATGAATTGTAATTACAATTGAAACGACGGAAAAGGATATATGAATTAATATATGCTCTAAAGTTGAAAATATCATAAATTTTTTGAAATTTAAAAAAGGAAGTTCCTCAATCTCAATTATAAGGTAATAATTGAGATCGGGAATGGAATTCAATATAGGACTTACTCTCTTAGAAGATGCCATGCCGCCACTCGGACTCGAACCGAGATGCTCTAGCACTGCTTCCTAAGAGCAGCGTGTCTACCGATTTCACCATAGCGGCTTGTTCGAAATCATAATAACCTAAGAACCTATTTTTATTCAATCGTCGACATTGAAGGAATAAATTCAATGAAATAGATCTTATATCTATTTAGGAAAGATTCAAATGAAAATTGATGAATAAAATTTGTTTAAAAATTTTAAAATTAGGAATTTTAACGTAACGTAAGGCTTTTAAAAAAAATCCTTTATATATATATATATTTTTTATTTTATGCTTGAATAAAATTCAATTATTATAACTTGATACTTATGATTTCAATCCATGGATAAAACCCAAAACGTTCTTTCTCATTTGCATTTTTTGAATAAACTAATAAATAGAATAAAAAGGATTTTATTTGTAAGTATTATCAAATAAGTATTCTTATATAGTATATAATATATATTTAGTATAAAACATATAAAATATAATAATAGAAATAAAAGAAAAATCCTTTTTATTTTTATTATTGAATTGATGGGGATTCTTATTTTCCCCATCCTAAAAACGATAAAGCATATTCAAAAGAGGAGACAAAAGAATTCTTTTTTTTCTTATATAAAGGGAAAGGAATTTAATTTCATATTGCTATCGAAATATTTGTTTTTTAAAAAAAATATTTGGATATTTTGAATTTTTTAGTTTATATATTTTTATAAGTTAATAAGTTAATATATTTCTATAAATTTTTTTAGTATTCTTTTTTTATAATATTTTGATTTTAAAGGAAAAGTAGTAAGTATGTAGTAAGTATATAAATAAAGCGGAAAGTATTACTATTTAGTGCAAAAGTATTAATATTTATTATATTCTAATAAATATTAATAATTTTATAAAAAAAATATTTTATAAATTTTTTCGAATTTCAAATTCGAAATTCGAAAAAATTTCCAATTATAACCAAATTAGACTTAGACTGATTGTTTTTTCAGTTACAACAACAAAAATTATTCCAATCCTTGATTATTTATTTGGTTTATAAAAAAACTTTTTGAACTTCTTGTAGAAAGAGATTTACCTAACGAAAAAGCTTTCAATGCTGCCCAATATCCTTTCTTTTTCCAAATATTTTTACGAATACGTTTTTTTGATATAGAAGTACGTTTTTTTGGAACGGCCATTCAAAAAATTAGAATCAATTTGTAATTGCTATAGTTGGATGTCAAAGACATCTAGTGTTCAAAACCAATTGTTTTTTCCTATTAATTATACAGTTCGTTATTTATTTTATTAGTGTTCTTATTCATTCAAATCTATATCTATAAAATCCGATATACCATAGAAATCGAATTCAGTATTCAGTAAAGTTAAAGTTGATAAAATCAAAAATACAAACAAAAGGACTGTACCTTTTTTATATATCTGTTTAGTTTATTTTTGTCGTTCTACATTACATGGATTTCTACAAGTAAGAAAATAGTCTAAAAGACATAATAAAAAATATCCATTTTTAAATTCAAAAATGAATATTTTTTTCTATTTCTATTAAACTTTGAATTTAAAATGGAATTGGTCAGGTTTTCAAAACGAAAAAAAAAAGAATACATCTAATTTTCTTTTTAAAATAGTCAAAAGACTAGTCCTTAATTTGTTAAAAGCACCAAGATAAATGACTTTTCTAAAAGCTATTTTAGTAATTCGTCCTTTTGATTTTATGGAAAGTCAAGTCTTGGATAGCATGGTTTGGAGATCCTAGCAGTTCTTGAAATGTCTTTTATTACAATAACAATAAAAGGCAATCAATCAGTTCCAAAACCAATTGGTTAATGATTTTGAATAGCTCAAATAAAATAAATGACACTTTTATATTTTATAGCTAAATTGTGGTTTTTTATTATTTCTTTCAAATCCAATAATGCTTTTTTTTGATGTATATAATTATTTATACTTGTTCTATATATATATCTATATATATCTATATTTTTGTAATACGTAATAATAATGAAACTCGAAATTTTCCTTTTTTTGATCTTCATCAAATTTTACTTAATTTAATAATAATAATATTATTGAATTTGAATAAAAGAAAAAAGTACTTTTTTCTTTTTCTTCAATAGGAATCATATTATTTGACCAATTTGAATCTCCTAATTTTTTACTATTTCAAAAAAATGGAAAAAGATTCAGAAAAATAATTAAGGCTAGAAAATTCTAGAATTCTATATTCTATTTTGTATATTTTGTATATTTATATTTTCATTTTTTATTAACTGATCCCTTTCATTTCAAAATTCAAAATAAATAAGAGCCAGAAACAATCAATTAAGATAAAAAAAAATCTTTTTATTTTATTTATTTATTTAGTTTTATGGAATATACATATCAATATTCATGGATTATACCTTTTATTCCACTTCTAGTTCCTATATTAATAGGAATAGGACTTCTACTTTTTCCAGCGGCAACAAAAAATCTTCGCCGTATATGGGTTTTTCCTAGTGTTTTATTGTTAAGTATAGTTCTGATTTTTTCAACCTATCTATCGATTCAACAAATAAATAATCTTTCGATTTATCTATCTATATGGTCTTGGACTATTAATAATAACTTTTCATTAGAATTTGGATAT